TTGAATACAAGGGGGTATTCCTTTTTCCACTGTAATTTTGAAAATGAACGTTTAAATGTCCTTCAAAAGTAAGTAAATAAATCCGACACATATAAAATGCAGTTAATCCCGCCGTAGACCAAGCTATTATTGCAAAAATAGGTGAATACAACCAACTATCATTAAGGATTTCATCTTTGGACCAAAAACAAGCAAGGGGTGGAATACCGCAAAGAGAAAGTGTACCTAATAAAAAAGAATTTTTAGTAATTGGTACATGTTTTGTTAAACCTCCCATAAGTACCATGTTCTGGCTTTTTTCTGGACAATATCCAACAAGAGTTTCCATCGAATGAATAACAGATCCCGATCCTAAAAACAATAATGCTTTGGAATAAGCATGAGTAATCAAATGAAATAAAGCACTGCGATAAGACCCCATACCTAGAGCTAACATCATATAACCCAATTGAGACATTGTAGAATAGGCTAAACCCCTCTTAATGTCTTTTTGAGCAAGAGCTAAAGTAGCTCCTAAAAAAACTGTTATTATCCCTATAAAAGAGATAAAATTCATGATGTGGGGTATGACTATGAAAAGAGGCATAAGTCGAGCTACAAGAAAAATTCCTGCTGCTACCATCGTAGCAGCATGTATAAGAGCTGAAATAGGAGTCGGCCCTTCCATTGCATCAGGTAACCATACATGAAGGGGAAATTGTGCAGATTTAGCAATAGCACCGCCAAATAATAGAACAGCGCACAAAGTAACAAATAAAAAATTGACCTCATTAGTAGAAATCAAGTTATTTAATATTTGGAATAAATCACGAAATTCGAAACTTCCTGTTACCCAATAAAACCCCAAAATGCCTAATAATAAACCAAAATCACCAACACGATTAGTTACAAACGCTTTTTGACAAGCCTTTGCTGCAACAGGTCGTGTGAACCAAAATCCTATTAATAGATACGAACACATTCCAACCAATTCCCAAAAAATATAAATTTGTATCAAATTTGAACTAGTAACTAATCCCAACATGGAAGTACTGAAAAAACTCATATAAGCAAAAAATCTCAGATATCCATGATCATGAGACATATAATTATCACTATAAATAAGAACTAAAATTCCAACAGTAGTGATTAATATTGACATAATAGAAGTAAGTGGATCGATTAAGTATCCGAATTCTAAAGAAAAATCATTATTGATAATCCAAGACCATACATATTGATAGACAGAACTGCTATTTATTTGCTGAATAGACAGATTCATGGAAAAAATCATGACTATACTTAACAATAAAACGCTCTGAAAAGCCCACATACGACGAAGACTTTTTGTTGCCGTCGGAAAAAGAAGAAGTCCCACCCCTATTAACATAGGAACTGGAAGTGGAAGAAAAGGTATTATCCACGCATATTGATATGTCTGTTCCATAAAAAAAGTTTTTTATTCTTAATTAATTGTTTCCGATTCACCGGATCTTACCTCTTTCGAAAAAGTCACTAAAAAATCAAGATATGCACTAATTTATTTAAATTTAATTTCATAATTTTAATTTTATATTAGTATTTATTTTGAGTCTTTTCAAAATCGTTCAAATATTCAAAAAAGAAGTTACAATTGGAGAAATGATATGACCAAGTGCCATATATAAAATATAAATAAAAAGAATATAAATAAATATATTATTACGAGAAATTATCATAATAATTAATAATCGTAATAATAATTAATAAAAATAATAAAACAATTTAGGCTAAAAAGAGTACTGATGCTGATATGAATTATATGAATTATAGGATTAACTAAGGTCATTGGTCTAATGAAAAAAACTCTTTATTTTAGTTACTTTATTTCAACTCATTAACTAATTCATTATGGGATTGATTGTTTTCCATTTCAATCAAAACAATTTATTAGTAAAGTTTAGAAGATTATAGATCTAAAATGAACTTTTTTTATCAAAAAAACAGATCTTTCTTACTAGTCTCATTCGAATTTGAAAATGGAATTTAGGTGTATTTTTTCTCAAGTTTTACTAAAAAAAGATTACTAAAAAAAGACTCACGTTTTTAGGCAAAAGTTTACAATCCTTTGAGGTATTTTATTACATGTAAATAAAGTATAGAATAGAATGACGAAAATAAAGGTCTTTTAGGCTCTTTATTTATTTTATTAAGTTTGATTTCTATCACATAGCAGATTCTAAAGATATAACTTTGAGATATAAACAACGAGAATTAAGAGTTCCAAACCAAAAATTTTTGGTTTTACGAATAGTGTATGGAATCAAAAATTTTTTATGTTATTTCGAGTCATTTTTGATCAAATTTTTACAGATATATCTATATCTATCTATATTTCTTTTTTATGAAGAGAATCTTTTTTTTTTTTAGATAAAAATAGATCATGAATAAGAAAAAATAATTGGTTTTGAACAATAGATGTCTTTCACATCCAACTATAACAATGAGTAACTTCTTCATTTTTAAATGGCAGTTCCAAAAAAACGTACTTCGATATCAAAAAAGCGTATTCGTAAAAATATTTGGAAAAGGAAAGGATATTGGGCAGCGTTAAAAGCTTTGTCATTAGGGAAATCTCTTTCTACCGGGAATTCAAAAAGTTTTTTTGTACGACAAACAACTAAGTCCTAAAAGATTGGAATAATCAGAATGGATTTGACTCAAAAAATTGGATCAGTAATTATCTATTATCTATATCTATATTTGTTAATATCTATATCTATATTTCTATATTAAATAATAAAACAATTGGCAGTCCTAGACTTTTAATCTTATCTTATTCTTTTCTTATAAGATAAGATAAAAATTCTTGTATTTTCTGAAATCTAAAGAAATAAAAAATATTGTATTTTTTTTAGTATATTTTCAATCAGATTTTGGTGGTGGGGAGTCTTATTTTCCCCATCGACCTTTACAATAATGATAATGAAAAATTTTTATCTTTCTCGGGAAGGGCAGATATAAGATTTTTAGTTAAAATTAATGAATTGTTGAAACTAATTGATTTCATGTTAAAAATTTTTGGATAACTTTCTTACTTCTTCATTTATTTACTATTTTACTATATGGAATATGGAATGTATTTATCATAATATGGAATGTATTTATCATATATCTACAACTTTCAGTCCAATCAATAAAAAAACTTCATTGTTGAGATATTATGTACAAGTGTCAATTTGGAGTAGTCAAAAATAGACATATTTTAGATTCATTGATAAAATTTCTTTTTTTTTTTTCTGAAATCTGATAAAGCAGAAATAATGACAATAATAATAAAAGTAAAAAATGAAAAAAAAAAAAAGTTTTTTTCGCGAGAATTCTCTAGTTGCAAGAATTCTATTTTTCTATTTTTGGCTAATATATATATAAACTACTTGAATCTTTACTAAAAAAACTTATTTGAGTGAATTGACTTATTCAATCTCGACGATTGAATATAAATAGGCTATTATGAGTTCGAGCAAGCCGCTATGGTGAAATCGGTAGACACGCTGCTCTTAGGAAGCAGTGCTAGAGCATCTCGGTTCGAGTCCGAGTGGCGGCATGCCATCTTCTAAAAGAGATCCAATACATCCTATAATAAAAATAAATAAAATTCCCTTTTTCTATTTATTAATTAAATTTATATGGGGATTCCCTCCCCCTTTTTCATTTTTATGATGATGATATTTTCAACTTTAGAGCATATATTAACTCATATTTCCTTTTCTATTGTTTCAATTGTAATTACAATTCATTTGATAACCTTATTTGGCAATGAAATCATAACATATGATTCGTCAGAAAAGGGAATGATAGCTACTTTTTTATGTCTAACAGGATTATTGCTCACCCGTTGGATTTCTTCGGGACATTTCCCGCTAAGTGATTTATATGAATCATTAATTTTTCTTTCATGGAGTTTCTCCCTTATTCATATAGTGCCTTATTTCAAAATAAGAAAAAATTATTTAACCACAATAACTGCTTCAAGTACTATTTTTACCCAAGGTTTTGCTACATCGGGTCTTTTAAATGAAATACGGAAACCCACAATATTAGTACCCGCTCTACAATCGGAATGGTTAATAATGCACGTAAGTATGATGATATTAAGCTATGCGGCTCTTCTTTGTGGATCATTATTATCAGTAGCACTTCTAGTCATTACATTTAGAAAGATTTTTTATAGTTCTAAAAGTAATAATTTATTAAAATTAAATGAGTCATTTTCGTTTGGTGAAATCCAATACAAGAATGAAAGAAACAATATTTTTTATGCTAAGAATTATTACAAGGCTCAATTGATTCAACAATTAGATTTTTGGAGTTATCGTGTGATTAGCCTAGGATTTATCTTTTTAACCATAGGTATTCTTTCAGGAGCAGTATGGGCTAATGAAGCATGGGGATCATATTGGAGTTGGGATCCAAAGGAAACTTGGGCCTTTATTACTTGGATCGTCTTCGCAATTTATTTGCATACTCGAACAAATAAAAATTTGCAGGGGGCAAATTCCGCAATTGTGGCGACTCTAGGCTTTCTTATAATTTGGATATGCTATTTTGGGGTCAATCTATTAGGAATAGGGCTACATAGTTATGGTTCATTTACCTTAACCTCTAGTTAACTTCAAGAAAAGTTCTTCCGAATATAAACAGAGTTCAATGCGGTGTATATAAAACACCTTTGTATCAACCGGCCAGAACCATGTGAATCAAGTAGTGTAGTGATTCACGCGGTTCTTGCAAAGACCAAGGATATTGGGTGAAAATTCAAATTCATATTTTGTTTTTACTTTAATTTAAAATTTAAGAGAAGAAAAATCCTTCTTTTTTTTTTTTCATTAGCCAACCGACTCTTAAAAATGAAAAAAATGATAGGATTTCTTTTTCTTTAACAAAACTATCTATAAAAATAATTAGATAGAATACCTTCAACCTTGTCAACTGATAGTGAAAGAACAAAATCAGGATACATACCAATACCTATTACAGGT